AGAGATGGCATTGCGAAACAACCATCAACTATAACCCCAAAAGAACCAGATTCCGTAAACAACATAGAGGAAGAATGAGGGGAATATCGTATCGAGGTAATTCTATTTGTTTCGGTCGATATGCTCTTCAGGCACTTGAACCCGCTTGGATCACATCTAGACAAATAGAAGCAGGGCGACGAGCAATGACACGAAATGCCCGCCGTGGTGGAAAAATATGGGTACGTATATTTCCAGACAAACCCGTTACAGTAAGACCTGCGGAAACACGTATGGGGTCGGGTAAAGGATCTCCCGAATATTGGGTAGCTGTTGTTAAACCAGGTAGAATACTTTATGAAATGGGTGGAGTAGCAGAAAATATAGCTCGAAAGGCTATTTCAATAGCGGCATCCAAAATGCCTATACGAACTCAATTAATTATTTCGTGATAGAAACGTATAACCAAAAGAAAGAGTTCTTGGAATAAAAAAGCAATTGCAGGTTTCTTTTTTTTTTTGCCCCTTTTGTTTTGCATTGAAAGAACAGATAAAAAAAATGATATGATTCAACCCCAGACCTATTTGAATGTAGCAGATAACAGCGGGGCCCGAGAATTGATGTGTATTCGAATACTAGGAGCTAGTAATCGCCGATATGCTCATATTGGTGATGTTATTGTTGCTGTGATCAAAGAAGCAGTACCAAATATGCCCCTAAAAAGATCGGAAGTGATCAGAGCTGTAATTGTACGTACTTGTAAAGAACTCAAACGCGATAATGGTATGATAATACGATATGATGACAATGCTGCAGTTGTCATTGATGAAGAAGGAAATCCAAAAGGAACTCGAGTTTTTGGTGCGATCGCCCGAGAATTAAGAAAGTTAAATTTTACTAAAATAGTGTCATTAGCCCCTGAAGTATTATAAGATAAGAACATCATCATCATATAGAGTTATAAGGTATAGTAGAGTATTTTGAATGATTAATAGATTGTGTCTCACGTATATACCTTTAATAATGTTACTTCATAACAAAAAATATCATGTTTATTATATAAAAATTTTGAGGAACCACAAATTTTAGTTCATTATGGGTAGGGACACTATTGCTGACATAATAACCTCTATACGAAATGCTGACATGCATAGAAAAGTAACGGTTCGAATATCATCTACTAGCATCACTGAAAGCATTGTAAAAATACTTTTAAGAGAAGGTTTTATAGAAAACGTGAGAAAACATCGGGAAAACAACAAAGATTTTTTGGTTTTAACCCTACAACATAGAAGAAATAGGAAGGGGCCATCTCAAACTATTTTAAATTTAAAACGGATAAGTCGACCTGGTCTACGAATCTATTCTAACTATCAAAGAATTCCTAGAATTTTAGGTGGTATAGGGATTGTAATTATTTCTACTTCTCGAGGTATAATGACAGACCGAGAAGCTCGATTAGAAGGAATCGGGGGAGAAATCTTGTGTTATATATGGTAATCCTTCGACTATCAAAATTAGATATGAAATTGATTATTTGTGAAAAAAAAAAAGATAAAGAGTTATCTAATATCACTCCTCCTCCATTAGTTGATATTTCAAGGGGGTTGTACCTGGAATGAAGGAACAAAAATGGGTTCATGAAGGTTTAATTACTGAATCACTTCCCAACGGTATGTTCCGGGTTCGTTTAGATAATGAAGATCTGATTCTAGGTTATGTTTCAGGAAGGATCCGACGTAGTTTTATACGGATACTACCAGGAGATAGAGTCAAAATTGAGGTAAGTCGTTATGATTCAACTCGAGGGCGTATAATTTTTAGACTCCGCAACAAAGATTCGAACTCGAACGATTAGGTGATTTAAGATTACTTTTGGGGAGATACAAGTCGAGATTTTAAATGAAATTTCAAGAAACTTATTTTCTTCCACGAAGTAGATTAGGAATTCAGTTTAAGTTAAGGAATGCAAAATATGAAAATCAGGGCCTCTGTTCGTAAAATTTGTGAAAAATGTCGACTGATCCGTAGGCGGGGACGAATTATCGTAATCTGTTCCAACCCAAGACATAAACAAAGACAAGGATAATTTTTCTAAAAGGAACTCTCTAAAGGACCCCAAATGTACAAATAAAAATAAAAAATCTGTTTTAACATGAAATGGATATATCCATATATCTCTGACTCATATTTATGAGATGCTAAAATATGGCAAAACCTATACCAAGAATTGGTTCACGTAGGAATGGACGTATTGGTTCACGTAAAAGTACACGTAGACTACCAAAGGGAGTTATTCATGTTCAAGCAAGTTTCAACAATACCATTGTGACTGTTACAGATGTACGGGGTCGGGTTGTTTCTTGGTCCTCGGCCGGTACTTGTGGATTCAAGGGTACAAGAAGAGGGACACCATTTGCTGCTCAAACAGCAGCAGGAAACGCTATTCGTACAGTAGTGGATCAAGGTATGCAACGAGCAGAAGTAATGATAAAAGGTCCTGGTCTCGGAAGAGATGCAG